TCATCTCTGTAGTAATCAGATGAACTGGATTGTAGACATGAAAGAGTAAGCACTCAGCGGTACCTTACGCCTATAATAAAAGAAAGGCGTAAGGTACCGCTGAGTGCTTACTCTTAAAGCGAGATGAGACTTTGATCTATTCCATAACATACAAATAGGAAAGTTATCCAGTCAACATAATAAAAAGAAAAATTTTCGTAGAAATGACAAAATGGATCCTTTGCTCTGATCTTTCAAACCACTTTATTCCTTTGTTTCTTATGATGTTTTTGAACAACGGAATGGAATCTATTTCTATTGATTGATTTATAGGCTCTGTCGTTCCTCCATAATATAAATCTTATGGATAATTATATGGATTTAAACGGATGAGACATCCTGCAAATCATTTCCATACTAAACTAATAGAACCTTACTCTATAAAAAAAAAAGATAAAATAAAAAAGGTGATGAAATAAAAAGGATTGGGGTATGCGTAAAAAGAAAATCTAATCCGCTTCTCAATAAAAAGAGTTAAAGTCATTTTTTTGTTTGAAGAATTTTTCTTTTTCTTTTATAAATAAGTTCTATTCTACGTTGAAGTTAATTGAATAATAGAAAAAGTTCCGTTTGCTCGATGAATTACCCCCCTAACCCTTTTTGTTTGTCTACTACTTCTTATGAATCTAAACAAAGGAATTCCGATAGACCCGGAAACGAAGAAATAGTAATCTTTGGCGAACAAGAGAAAAATCATTATTATTTCGATACAAGACGACACAAGAAAGGGTACAAAGTCCTTTTTCTTGTGTCGAATAGAAGATTAGTAAGACTTATAATCCAGTACCATTCCTTTCATTTATCCCGTCCTTGCCCTTGTCTCCTCTTCCTTTGTTTTTGTATGCCTATTGTCTAGTGCTAGGAATGGGATACAAGTAAAGAATTCCATACATCCCGAAAAAAGAGTATAAACAAAGCAAGCAAAGGGATTTACAGAATTTATTGATCATATATATTTAATTGTATTGATCGACAAGAATTCCGCGTTTTTTACCGACTTGATGGTAAGGAATCTCTGGATCTAGAAATTCATTTCGTATAATTGAACCTTTTCAAACTGTTTCTTTTTAAGAACCAAAAAAATTTGTGCCAAAATAACGGATGCCAAGAAGAACAAAAGGCCTTGGGCGCGTAATGGATCTTGAAGCACTATTTCGGCATCTCCCTGACCAAATCCCCCTACATTAGGATTGCTTGTTAATGGTTGATCAAGCTTGATGGATTCACCCTCTGAAACAAGAAGTTCTGGTCCTGGAGGTATAATATCAACCACTTGGTGTCCATCCGATGCATCAACGATGATTATTTCATATCCTCCTTTTTCTTTGCGTACTATTCTGCTTACTATACCCGCGGATGTAGCATTATAGACTGTATTGTTACTCTTGCTCCCATCAGGATAAATCTGACCCCTTCCCCTATTACCACCTACATATATGGGATATTTTAAGAAGTGAACGTCTTTCTTCGTAGCAGGGTCGGGGGAAAGAATGGGAAAGACGATTTCACTATATTTCTGACCTGGAACAGGACCTATTACAAGAATATTTCTTTTATTGGGACGATAACTTTGAAAAGACAGATTTCCTATCTTTTCTTTCACCTCGGGGGAAATACGATCGGGGGGGGCTAATTCGAATCCCTCGGGTAAAATAAGAACAGCCCCTACATTCAAAGCCCCTTTTTTACCATTAGCAAGAACTTGTTTCAGTTGCATATCATAAGGAATTCGAACAACTGCTTCAAATACAGTATCAGGAAGTACAGCTTGCGGAACTTCAATATCCACAGGCTTATTAGCTAAATGGCAATTGGCGCATACAATTCGCCCAGTTGCTTCTCGTGGATTTTCATAACCTTTCTGCGCAAAAATGGGATACGCATTTGAAATAGATGTTCGAGTTATTACATATATCATGATCGATACAGAAATAGATCGAGCGATCTGTTCCTTTACCCAAGAAAAAGTATTTCTATTTTGCATGATCCAATCATTCATCCAGGAATTTCTACAATAAATTAGATAGGTAGCTAGTATAGTTCCCTATCCACGAGTCTGCCATTGTACTGAAATAATTCTATTGAAATAGGACAAATACCTTGAAGAGGTAGAAGTATAAAGAAAGAATAAGTCAAATGGAAAATGCTTTCTTTATGCGCGAAGAAAAATTTGGATTGATATCAGGAGATCAAATAAGTTCTTCATTCATTCATTGAATGATAAATGACTACAAGCGAAGGAGATACGCGATTTAAAAAACGGAAGATCCAATATTTCACAATTGTATCTAGAATAACTGGAAAAGTGGAAACAAGACCAGATATAATTTGGTCGTTATGAGCCAATCCAAAATCATTGTAGATCGAACCAATCATTAGTTCCCAACCATGGGTCGAGTGAAATCCAATCCATAAATCAGTAACTAAAAGAATCGAAAAAGCTTTTATTGTGTCATTTAAGTTATAGAAGAATTCCTGAACCCAAGAATTAAGAATGACAAGTTCTTCATTACCCAGAATAAAATAACCGCTTAAAATAGCGAAACATATTATATTTGTCGAAAAATGCAAAATGATATGGAGATGATATTCATTGTGTGTTTTGACCAATTGTATCGTTTCCTTGTGTATTCCTATACGAAGCTTTTGTATATTTTGTATATGTGTCTCTGGGTATTCTTTTATCATTTCATCCAACAAGAATAGTTCTTCTAATTCTAGGAATTTTTCTATAACATTTTTCTCTTGAATATCATTCAAAAAAGTTTCGGATTGCCTAGTATTCCACCAATTAATAATCCAAGGTTCGAGACTTTTTTGAAATGAGAGAGAGACCCACCAGGGCAAAAATACTATAGATGCAAGATATGGGAGGGAAATCAATGCTTTCTTTTTTTTCATTTTTTTTATCTGTGAATTGTTAATGAACTGCTTCATTTGTCAACTCTATCTGATCTGATGTTTCTCTAAAGCACAAGTTCTATAACAAGGTATGGAACCTATGGATCTATTCCCATTTTTGTATAATAATTGACTCCTTAGATCCAGAAGGAATTAAGGAATATAGAAATAAAATAAGGGTCCTTTTTCGGATGAAAAAAAATTCGAAATAAATAGATAGAGAAATATATATATAATATATAAAAAGTAAATAAATTAAGTAATAAATTAAGTAAATAGGATTTCCGGGTATCTCAATTAATTATTTCGAAATGTTGCACCGTCTAACCACAGCACAGGAATACGGTATCAGTTCAAAATCTGAGGCTTAACCTAAAAGTATGAATTCTGTATTACGAAATACATATTCGGATATTTGATGAATTCATACTTAATTAGACTTATTAGACTTTTTACTAGTATAAAAGAATTGAGTTGGGCCCTATACGCATACAAATACGGATACAAAAGGGTTTTGGTATAGAAAAAATGTATTCTTATTATAGTTTATTATATTTATTATAGTTGGAATAGTTGTAGTTGTTCCATATACGTTCCCCAACTTTTTTTTTATTCTAGCGGGTTGTTGCGTCAACGGAACGAGGAAATGGAATCTAACATGTTTTTCTCGAATGAACAGTCTGAGGAAACTTCAATTGTATTAAAAAAAAAAAGGAAATTAGCAAGCTCCTTCTATTATGTGGAGAAAACATTCATTCTTCGTTCGGTTCATTTCAAAATACTTCAATTGGTACGCGCAAGAAATAGGCCAATTCAGCAGCTTTTTGCTCAATTTCTCGCGGAGTCAAATTCTCATCAGTACGAGTCAAGGGAATGTTTCCTTGGCCTCTGATTTCCATATAAAGAATACGACGAGGAAAAAGACCCTCTTGAACCTCCATTCTGATTGATTGGATATCTTTTATAAAGAAGCGAAGGAAGATACGACGATTTATTCCAGGGAATCCCCAACGAAAAATACACATTATTCCTTCTTTTCTATCGAATCGGTCATAACCACTACCTACATTCCATGAAATTGTGCACCACAAATATGAACTAATGAATAGACCCGCGATCCCATAGAAAGACATCACGATTCCTTGTGGAAAAAAAATGATTTGCTGAGATGGAAATCCAGGTATCAGATTCCTACCAAGATAACTAGAAGTTCCAACCACTAAGAATCCTAGTGAACCTAAAAAAAGGATACAGGCCCAGCAAAAATTACTTGCTTTTCGAGACCCTGTTATAAGTTCTATCCATATATGTTCTGATCGCCAGTTCATACTATACTAGACCCAGTTGCATTCGATTGGAATTGAGAAAAAATTGGACTTTACTTTTCATGATGCCGAAGTAACTTTCATCAACTAGCACTAGTCTGATATGAACCATTAGGAATAATTGGTTAGATACATATACTTTCTATTATAAAAATATTCGCCGATCGTTTTTAACCAGATATACCCGCATATCATATACATACATTTATGCGGATATCATGTATCCGCATGCATAACAGTTCTTTCGTTTGTGTTCGGAAAAAACCACATATTGTCCCATATTACACTAAACAAATATCTGTATTATGATTCAGTGTTGAAATAAATTGATGAAATTTGGTCCCATCGGATCTAGACAATCTTATTTTTTTGGACATGAAGAAATAAAGAAGCCATTGCAATCGCAGGAAATACTAGGCCCACTAAAGGGACAAAAATGGAGGGTAAGTTAAGATCTGTCATAGAATGGGTACCTCGATTTAATATTTGTACCTATTATAAAGATATCTTATGATAAGTATCTCTATTATATAGAAACTATTCTAAATAATATTAATATTTAAGTAGTTAATAAGTGCAAGGAATGAGAACTAAATGAAGTGTACCTATTCATCTTTTTAGACGAATATATATGATAATCCGCTTTAAGTTTAAGAAATTTTATTATTCCCCCATCCTTTTCTTTTATTCAAATTAACAAGTTTTTTATAAGTTCGCGACTCTAACTAAACTAAT